ATTAGATAAGGAGTAGGTGAGTGAGTCCTCGCTGACCTGAGCGATTTCGATCACCTAGCAGGCCTTTTATTTGGTAGGTAACATCGCCAAAGCGTATCATCAGATTTGACTACGAAGGAAGGAACTCGGCAGAAGATCGGTCTGCAAGAAAGGCCTACTTATCCACGGGTTCATTGGCAAAACCGCCGTAGGAATGGAGACCTTTCAATAGAGCGGAGGCGAACTGATCAACGAGAAAGAGGCCCTACTCACTACAAAGGAATACACCACAAGATCAAACTGCACTCATGCCTCTCCCGCATCAAGTTGACCGCCAGACTGGAGCTTCGTAACATGTTGACGAAGACTTCCGAACTGAGGGTTCGGTCAGTACAAGAGACTACTTTGTCTCCTCGGAAGAAGAATAGCCCCGCTCTCTAGCCGACTGATCCCGTTGATCAAACTGGGAGGGAACGTGTCACATTAGAGGTGAACGATCAGAGGTGTCCTCTAATCACTACGATGAGCTGGTCCCTTTTTAGTAGACTCAGCTATGAATATTCATGAAAAAATGAATGCCGGGCTCTTTCTTTCACAGCTAATCCCATTTTCTTAATGCCGAGACTTTCGTCGAGCCCCGAGCTTGTGGTCCTCCTTTGAGTTTGGGTTCAATTGGATGAATCTGTCAAGTCAAGGTCAACGTACGTAGCAGCAAGGATGGTGCATCGCCTATTTCTCGTTCTCGCTCGGGAGCCAAAACGAACACGCCTGCTACCTACTGTACTGGACCTTCGACCAGGCATTCTACCTTTGTCGATCGGAACCAATACCACTGCATTGCGCCCGAACAGTTGAGCGGCCGCCGGCCCTTCCGTGCACAGATATAGATTCATTCTTCGTACCTCTGGTCCAGCCTCACAACCCTTCGCGGGTTGGTAAGAAGTCAGTCTTGTTTGGTAAGACGGAATTTGACAAAGAAAAGAGAGTGCTCGCCCCGGCCAACAAAGACCGTAATTACATAGATAACTGCTCCTCCCCTTCTCCGTCTTTAAGGCTTTAAGGCGAACCGTATGGCGGCTGGAAATAAAGACGACCTCACCTTCTCGTAGATGGTGTCAGTGAGAGCCATTTTAGTACCCCCCGTTGACCTTTTTTTGTAGATAGAATCTTCAATGAGTGGAAACAAGCAACCTTACTAAGCTAAGAAAGGTGCTTGTTGAGTAAGGCCGGCTTTCTTCCAATGCTTGAGCGCTTCTTTCTCATATCGATCATTCAATATCCTTGACTTTTCAATAAGGGGCGCGTTAGCTAGGCCGTTTTCTTGCAGGAGTGCTAGCGCGCGCCCTTACGTTTTCTTCGCTTGCTCTGCAGTACGAGCCTCATACAAAGCCGCGCCCCTTTAATATGATGAAGAGGGGCCGCCCTCTTTGATTTTCCGCACCAATCCTTATTTACTACTACATCTTTTTTGGGGTGTATAGCTCAGTTGGTAGAGCATTGGGCTTTTAACCTAATGGTCGCAGGTTCAAGTCCTGCTATACCCAAACCTAACTTGCACTATACTATGAGTAAGGATGCGTAGTAGCGCAAAGAGCACTCTTTGGCCTTTAGATTAGAGGCGCTTCGCCGTCTTTGATTGGATGGAAACAGATATCTAAAGTGTGCAGTGAAGGATCTTTATATTATAGGTAGCCAGCCAAAGCGCTTACCTTTCATCAAAGGGGCCGTAATCAGCCTCAAGATTTGAGATTCCGTAAGTAACTCAGTGAGTGCCTTTCTAAGAAAGAAGGGCTTGGAAGAAGAAAATGAAATACGAACAACCGCGCTGGTTGTAATAGATCGACTTTCATGCTAGTTCTTGCTCCAGCATGAAAGTTCCATTTCAGGGAAGGACGACGTACTATGATACTTTCTGTTTTGTCGAGCCTTGCTTTGGTCTCTGGTTTGATGGTTGTACGTGCTAAAAATCCGGTACATTCCGTTTTGTTTCCCATCCCAGTCTTTCGCAACACTTCAGGTTTACTTCTTTTGTTAGGTCTCGACTTTTTCGCTATGATCTTCCCAGTAGTTTATATAGGAGCTATAGCCGTTTCATTCCTATTCGTTGTTATGATGTTCCATATTCAAATAGCGGAGATTCACGAAGAAGTATTGCGCTATTTACCAGTGAGTGGTATTATTGGACTGATCTTTTGGTGGGAAATGTTCTTCATTTTAGATAATGAAAGCATTCCATTACTACCAACCCAAAGAAATACGACCTCTCTGAGATATATGGTTTATGCCGGAAAGGTACGAAGTTGGACTAATTTGGAAACATTGGGCAATTTACTTTATACCTACTATTCCGTCTGGTTTTTGGTTCCTAGTCTGATTTTATTAGTAGCCATGATTGGGGCTATAGTACTGACTATGCATAGGACTACTAAGGTGAAAAGACAGGATGTATTCCGACGAAATGCTATTGATTCTAGGAGGACTATAATGAGGGGGATGACAGATCTACTAAAGGAAAGTCGCTTGATATTGGTTCGAATCCAATTCGCGAGATGGCCATCTTGGTCATATAGATGTCTTGACACCCTTATTTTCTTTTCTCATTTTCGAATGACTGCCCCATTCCATTTTTGGTATAACTGGACCCGCTATACGATGTATTAGTAGAACCCCTGGGATACGACGCCCTGCTCCTTGAGTATCATGGGATTGAATACCCCGACCTCCCAGAGGCTCCCGAGAAAGCTATTTCAGCCTTCCGGACAGTTAAGGGCAATTCCTACGTCCCTCATCGGTCTGAATCCCCACCCCCGCGTAACACTTACTAGATTTTGAAAGAAAAACTGAAAAAACGCTTCACTTCCTGACCTTATTCTCGAGTAGGAAGGGTTCTCGCTACTAAAGAAATTTCTTCAGTTGAAGTAGCTCTTTCCTGAGATGTCTTTCAAGCTGAAGAAGGAAGGGCGCTTTCCTTCGTTGAACACAAGACAGACGGGGGCAAATCCAATCCCTTAATTCTTTGATCCCAATTCAATTGTTGTTTGATGTAATAATAGAGGTGTCAGGCTCAGACTCTGAGAAAGATGACATGCAGCTAGTCCCAACTCTTAGTCTCGTAGTCTTGAAACTAAGCCGTACTTCCTTTGGCTGGCCTTTCGATCCCCTCGTTCACAAAGGGGCGCAACTGAAGCTCATCTAACGATGTTATAGTGGCTGTTCGCTCCTCTTTCTCTTCCTCTTTTTCTGCTTCTGCTAGGATTTTGTCCTGATAGCGCCGTGCTTGTTCAAGAAAGAGAGAGTCCCTTTGACGGAGAGAAAGACTCCGGGGATAGATAGTCAATGGCCTATGAGGAAGACATCTCCTCTGTTTTTGCTCTTCTTTTTTTCCTTTGGGCTTTTTGACTGTCCAACTCAATATCTTAAAATAGAAGTCATCTTTCTTCAAAGGCCGTTGACTCTGCTTCCTTGATTGAATAATCGAAGGTGAATCAATCAGACAGGACGGACGTGTGATAACAACACTTGCTTTCGTGCTGGAATTCCCCTTGGCGTCACTCACCTCTCTTTCCCTTGCTTTGCTCCCGTTTACCACAATGGCTGTCTCGCTGTCTACTGGAGCTCGGATCCGACTCAAAGTGGGTTCGTGTGTATGCGCCCTGCCCAGAGCTAGCCTGAAAGAAAGTTCAATAAAAATGATTGACACTTGAAAGTAAGGTGAAGACTCTTTCCCCTAATCCATCCATGAATATACTTTTTTCGCCAAGAAAGCCTCTACTGGGCGGGCTACTCCAATAATGACTTTTTTTCTGGGTTCTTTCATAACATAAAGTCATCTAAACAACAGCTTTTAGCTTGCTTCTTGATTGTGGCGATCCCCTTCTTCTGTTCTTGACTCGTACCTGAAGCTAAGCCGGACTCAAGGAGGCTTCAAAGCCAGATCTTCGTCTTTCATATAGAAAGGAGACCTCTCCTTCTCAGGTTCTCCCATTTTTTGCTTGAATCCGGCCGTCAACTTCTTCAACTGCTGATGCCGCTGACCTATATGGTGTGCTTTTCGTTCTTTTTGCTTCGAGCGCCCTTTCCCCTTCTCCGCACTCAAGTTGCTGTCTTTCCTATGGCTTGGACCCTTTCCGTGCCTCTGAGGAAAGATTCTCGCTACTCAAGAAATTGAGTAAGTGAAGTTATCCTATCAGCTTAAAAAGGGCTTTCTCAGGTCGACCTTTCTTTAGGTTAAGTGGCGTGTAGCTAATCTCGCTAATATCTCAGATCGGGGGACAACTCTGTCTCCGCTTCTGCTCGTGCACTCGTTAAAGCAAACTCATGGCCTAGTTGGTGAATGAGCCTACAAGTGGTAACCGCTCTGTATCCGTCATCTCTTTTGAAGAAGCTGCTGAGCTAGATGCGGCGCTTTCAAAATCCCGTGACTCTCAGTCATCTATCTTCTTTTCACCTGAAAATGTTGGATTGGGGGAAGGCTTTCCTTCTTTGTTGACTTCAACTGATACCGGCCGATAGCCCAATCTCTTAGTCTCGGAACTAATTGTCTATCTAGTAGCCACTCCTTGCTTTGATGAGTTAAGTGAAATGAAAGTCGATTTTGATCCTATATCGCAGCATCATGACTCGTCAATGAAGCCGGCACGGGGCTAGAGTCATCACATCAAGTATTGGGCACGTGGGTGAGTGAACTCTAGTTGTGCTTGAGTTGCGATCCGCTCCGGTCAAGTCGAACCTTGCCAATTAGCTTCTGGAGATCGGGTTCTCACTACCAGTCTAAGTGGGAATTCTTCTAAGAAAGCCCCTTCTTCTAGTCTTTATCTTGAATCTTTCTTATTGTCTTTCCCTTTCATCTTGATATAAACTCTGACATTAACAAAGCATCGGGCGGGGAAGCTTTCAATATTATGATGAAAGAGACTATCGGAGAAGGTCCCACTCTGCTTGCGTCCGCTAGCTGACGACGTGTGTAACGCATGCTCCTGTTCCGCGGTTGGTGTTATATATAGAAGTTCTTGGTTGAGAGTATCGGGTCTTCAATTAGGGCTGATCTCCTCAACGCATCCGCTGTTCAATCATCTGCTGCTGATGGTCTTGTTGTCGCAGACGGTCTTCTGTTGGCAATTGAATCAACTCTTACTGCTCGAGTAGACGGTCTTCTTGGTGAGTGAATCATCTTCATCCTATAATAAATAAGGACATTTACACCACCTATTACGGGTCAGGTCCTAAAGCTATAGTGTAATTCCCTGTGACTATTGACAGGAGATCCTTCTATGCTTTCACCGATAATCACATCCAACTACATCCAGGAATCGCATCTGCCAGATGTGGTTTCGGGACCAGGCGTGTAACCTCGATAGCATGTGCCCTAGCCACCCAAGCCTATTAGTCGCTTAGATAAAGAAGGAAGCCCTTCGGGAGCTATTCTTTCCCTGATATTGGCAGGACTTACTAGCCCCTAGCTGTTTCAATGGTAGGAGCAGGGGATTGCAGAGGGATATCCGTGCTAAGAAGAAGGGACTGCAGCCCCAAGGTGTAGCATCAGTTCCAGACAACCGCTCAAGTTCAAGTAATTCAGTCCTAGGAAGAAAGGCTCGAAAGCCTAAAGCTATGATTTATACTTGCTCTCTCCCTGAAGTGGATGTGGAAAAGCGGGCGCTAATGCAAGGAAAGGAGGTGTTGTTCGTCCACTTCTGCTCCAGCTGAGAAATTCCTTTGTAGTCAGAGGAAACTCAAACGTAAGCTAGAACCGGAGAAGAGAAGATACTTTAGGTTTAGTCCTATTGCCTGGAAGTAGAGGGGAGTTCACTCACACCCGGGGCTGCTTCATTCTCCTAAGCCTCAGAATAGACACCTTGCTGAAGCCCTAGGAGGGGAAGGAGTTAGTCTTCTAGTTTATCCCAGACTTATTGGAAATGGAAAGCCAGGGGAATGCTACCAACTCCCTTTACTCCCACGTTGGAAAGCATATGAACTTGACTGAACTGAATGACCAGCCCCGGGCCGGGGTAAAAGAAGAAGGGATAAGATAAGACAGTAGCACCCACCACTCTGTCAGTAGAAGGTTACCCAGTCGATCTTCGTAAGTAAGTAAGTAACACTTTCATCGATGATTCCTCTAATCCTCTAAAGGCTTAGAAGGGAGCTGAACCGTTTATATCTATGAAATTCTTTGGCAGAGGAGTGGCCTCACTTCGCTCGCCTCCCTTCCGGTCGCCCCAGCTTCTGAATCCAATCTTGAACGTTCAGTTAGGCATTCACAAATTCACTTCTCTTTCAAGTTCCAATAAGATTGTTATGCTCGTGGTGACTTCAATTCTCATTGCCCCTTCTAAATGGTTACAGGACTAGGGCCCTACTAGCCTCATCGGCCGATGTCTGCCGTCTCGCGATTCTTGCGTTTATGGACCGAAGGAAAATCACTCCAATCCTTCTTCAGGGCAACATGCTATATTATATGATATATCTTGGGAGTTGAAGGTCGCAGTCCCTTTCCCTCAGGCGAGTTCCTCACTGAACTTAAAAGAGGAAGGAGTCTTTGCGAATTCAGTAGCTATGCTATGTAATACATACCTGACTTATACCTTCGTGTGTCAATGGATCTTTCACATACTCCCTATTTATTATGTTTCCTTATTGGTCTCACTACCATACCAAACCCTCCCTCCGGTCGCCTCGTTCCCTTGCTTTTCCATTGCTTTGATCCTCTGTCTCTGAAACCTTCCTTAATTAAATTAAGTGGAGAATTCCTTCGTACTTGAGTGTCCCAATGAGCCCGTAGGCAAGGTCCTGACTATTTTCACGCATGACATGAGGTTGTCTACCTCACTAGTATTTGAACTGGAATGCCAGGCGGAGGAGTGTAACTGCCTTATCGCGCTATCCGACTTGTATGTGAAAAGCATTTCGTACTCGTAACTGATCCCTTCCTAGCGAAAGGTGTGCTCCAATGAAAAGTACACAACACTAGTAGTGCCCCTTTTGACGACCAAGTCACAATGGAAACAATGTATCTCTCTGGGGATGCGAAGAATATTTGAAAGCACTTTCGAACCATCACACGGATTCCAACCCAACTGCCCATGATATGGTAAGAACGGAATGGAAGGGAAAAAAAGAGCGATTGAGAATCTCGAGAACCTAAACAAAAATGCAGAAGTGAGCGTACCCCGAGGCTCTCCTCTCTCCCTCTTTTTTAGCCAACACCATCAACCCCATTTTTCAGCTTGAATGGGTCAAAGCCAAAAATATGATTAATAGAAGGAAAGGAGATCAGAAAAATAGGCGGACGACTTATAGTATAGGTCGGATGTTTCCGTGAGCAGTAAGCAGCAGATCCCCCCTTATTTTGGGAAAGCTGGTGGCCGCGTGTGAATTCTTTCAAGGCAAGGGGCGGCCTGATTCGACATTGTTGTTTACTCTGATCCGGTCGAGGTGGTTTTCACCAGCGCGTAGGTGGTCTAAGTTCCTATGACCGAGTCTTTCTGGCCCCTGTGAACATCTTTTCTTAATGTATTAAAGAGG